TGCGACAATTTACTCTCTAAAAAAGAAAATATTGAATGAATTGATCGTAAATTATGAGATTTGACTATTTTTAACTTTTCTAAGGAAGATACTAATTGTAGAGAAAATGGAATTTCTACGATGACTGAAAAGCCTTCTGATATCATTTTAGAATACAATTTTTTGTTGTACCTAAAAACTCGATTTTGGTTTGAATCATTAAAAGAAAAAAGAAAGAGATTCTTTTGATATATTCCAGCAATTAAACGTTTTACAATTAGTAAACTCAATTTATTATCATAAGCTATTTTTTCGAATAAAATCGATCTATTGAAACCAGGATCATGAACAAGGATATAAATATACTCACGAAACAAAAGTGGGTATAGAAAGTCGTTTTTTTGAGATCTATCTAATTCAAAATATCTTTGATATTTCTCTATTTTCATTTGCAATTCGAGTTGATTGAAGCAAAGGTAGGCGATTTCTTAATGATACATAGTGCGATATCATAAAAAAAAATGGTATAATAAATACCTCAAAAATAGGTATTTAAAAGGATGAACGGACTCTCTATCCTTTACTTTTTCTCTATCTAAATGGTTAGAAATCCTTTACTTTTTCAAACGAATCGCTCTTTTGATTTTGGAAAATCATTGATTATCAATCTACTCTTTCTTCTACACATTCAGCCACCCTCCTGGCGTAAAATGGCTAATAGTTAGGACTCATTAAAAAAATTGAAACTGCATTGGGGTTTTCCGCATCAGGCACTAATCCATTTTTAACATCGAATTAAAAATTTAATTGGAAAATCATTCAAATTAAGAATGAGAGCTCCTTTCTTTTTTGTTCCCCTAAAATTTCGAATTAATTTCGAATTGGAGCCGCGAAGCTCTATCCATTTATTTATTAAAAAAAACTTTAACTCGACCCACCTTTGATTCATTTTGTTATGTTGTACATAATTAATTCAAACAAGGTTTGGAATCGGTCTGGTAAGAAGAAAATATTCTAAGAATTTTTCATTAATATGACATGCTATTTTTTCCACTCATTCCTTTTAGGATCAGTCATAGTCTTACAAACCATACCGATGGTATGGACGAACCCTTTCTTCATACAAATGTGTAAAAGCTGTTAGTCGCACTTAAAAGCCGAGTACTCTACCATTGAGTTAGCAACCCGAATAAAAATTTTTTGGTTATGGAGATAGAATCAAAATCAAATTAAAGAAAACTATTGAATGGTACGACACAATCAAAAAATGAAACTAGCAAGAAATGAACACAAAAAAATTCTAATCGATTTTGAACAAAAGGGCGATAATAGAAATAAAAAAGGATAATATAAAAAAGAATCAAAAAATTCTCAAATAAAAATAGAAAATATAGGTAAAGCGAAAATTGATAGAAATTCTCTGTATTTCTTACGTTATTAATTGCTTAACACATTGCTTAAGGTTTCTTTTTTTTAGATTTCTTTATATAAAAGCAATATGCTTTGGGACGGAAAAAGCATATTGCTTTGGGACGGAAGGATTCGAACCTTCGAATAGCGGGACCAAAACCCGTTGCCTTACCACTTGGCGACGCCCCATTTCCATTTCGATTTAACACTAAGTAATCATATTAGTATTATTCTGGGTTCTTCGCCAATTACCGGCCAAATATCTCTGAATTGGATTCGCTTGTTGTTTGGATATTAATATATGTAAATTTCGAATTAAGCAAAATGTCTTGATCATAATATATAATTCAATTAAGATATTGTATGAAAATAGGATCTCTTCTATTCTTTTTTTTAAGTGAGAATTCAAGAATTTTTGATTGGGTGGAGTGGATCAGTTTCAAGTTTTATTGAAGGATTTTTGATTGGAAGGTGTTTATTATGCTTAATCTTTTGAGTTTCATTTGTATCTCAAAAATCCAAATACAATTATCTTTTAAGAAAAAGATGTTTAATATGCTTAATATTTTGAGTTTCATTTGTATCTGTCTTAATCCTGCCCTTTATTCAAACAGTTTTTTGTTTACAAAATTGCCGGAAGCATACGCTTTTTTGAATCCAATAGTAGATGTTATGCCAATAATACCTCTGTTGTTTTTTTTATTAGCTTTTGTTTGGCAAGCTGCTGTAAGTTTTCGATAAGATTTTTTATACTGTCCTAGAAGAATTCATGATTTATTCGAGAAAAAATTCGAATTCGTTTCTTGGTGTCTAATTCGTTTCTTAGTGTGAAAATAGAATATGTGATAGAAAAAAAGATCTTGGAAATTATCTAATGCTTACTTTATAGATTGTTTGTTTACATAGTAGGAATAATAGTTGTTTTTTGCAACCCAAATAAAGATCATGGAGATTGTCGAATGCTTACTCTTAAATTGTCTGTTTACACAGTAGTAATATCCTTTGTTTCTCTCTTCATCTTCGGATTTTTATCTAATGATCCAGGACGTAATCCCGGACGTGAAGAATAAAATAAAACCAAAATTCTTTGCTTTATTTTTGAATATTTAATGGACTTAACATTTTCTTTCCTTTTTTTCTTTAATTAAAACAGAAAAAGTTATTAAAAGTTATTAACAGAACCGGAAAGAGAGGGATTCGAACCCTCGGTAAACAAAAGCCTACATAGCAGTTCCAATGCTACGCCTTGAACCACTCGGCCATCTCTCCTACATAATGATTATGGCCCAGAAAGCGAGTGAATCGCGAGTCATTTCTATATAGATTAGATGTTGGATAGGTACAGTACGTCCTATAAATTCTAACTAGAAAAACTCTAAAAATAGAATAGAAACCCTTTAATCAAAACAAAAAAACATTATCTTTATCCTCCCAAGGAAAGGCTTTTTTGTTGTTTTTATGAAAAACTTTTTCATAAAAACAATACAATATAGATATATATCTGTCAATAAAGATATATATCTATTCATGATGGCCTTCCTCTCTTTTTCTTATATCTATACTGGCTTAAAGAGATTGGAACAAATCGAATGGGCGATCTATCCATTTTTTGTTTATGAGTTAAGTCTGTTTTTATGTTATTTCGTATTCTACAATTCATTCCTTTTTTGTGGGATCGTTTTCTCCCGAGAGGTAATTAAAAGAAATTCAAAAGTAGATTGCTACCTATGCCTAGATCCCGAATAACTGGAAATTTTATTGATAAGACCTTTTCAATTGTAGCCAATATATTATTACGAATAATTCCGACAACTTCAGGAGAAAAAGAGGCATTTACCTATTACAGAGATGGTGTGATTTGATTTTTATTATTGACCACTGTCAAGTCTTAAGAGCAAGGAACATTGGCCGGGATAAAAAGATTTGAAAGAGCTCTACGCTTGTTGAAGGTGAAGTTTCTAAAAAAACAATTCCTTCTGTCGTGTATCCTCGATTAATGCAGCCTCAAATGCTTCAATTGTCGATTAGAGCATTGAGCGAAAGGTTACGCCTATGGCTTGGGTTATGTATTTCCGGTTAACCCTACTCCTACTTTGATTAGTACCAATAGGCAGCATAAAGGAAGAAGCACTACCTTTAGGAATCAACAAAATGAAAACTTTGTTAGAAATGATCCCTTTTCTTTATTGGGATCGGGACTAAGAAGAATGGTTGGGACAACAAATATCCATCTCATTCGTACTTTGGATACCCGTATATCCATCGAAGACTGTTGAAGTGACTAATTTTTATAAATAAATGAGGCGTTGAGGACAAAGAAATTGTTGGAGTTAACTTAACATTTTTATCTAGTACCAACATGTTTGATGTTAAGACAAGATCTTTTGCCGGAAGGTTGGCTAGAAATTTCTTGTAAAAACACTAGTCCCGTTCAGTTCATAATGAGAATATTTCACTCCTTTTTTGGTATTAGGCTAGGCTCATTATGCACATAAAGGAGGAGCCGTATGAGATGAAAATCTCATGTACGGTTCTGGAACGGAGATTCTTTGAATCGAATGACGACCGTAACGGATGTCGGCTCAATCCGAAGGAAATTACGCAGAAGCTTTACAGAATTATTATGAAGCTATGCGACTAGAAATTGATCCCTATGATCGAAGTTATATACTCTATAATATAGGCCTTATTCATACAAGTAATGGAGAACACACAAAAGCTTTGGAATATTATTTTCGGGCACTAGAACGAAACCCCTTCTTACCACAAGCTTTTAATAATATGGCCGTGATCTGTCATTACGTGCGACTATCTCTACTATAGAAAGAACAGAAAGAGCAAGAAAAATCTACTAGTAAAAAAGAAAGAGGCTTTCTACATATGCATCGTCCAAAACAACGATTTTTATCAGCTGTAGAAAAGAAAGAAACTTCATAGAAATCAAAATATGAAGAAAGATGCCGCGATACTTTATTCTATGGATAAAAGATCTAATTGATAGAGGAAGCACCGTAAAGATCAATTAGCGAGATTTTTGGTCGATACCATAAGAACTGCTTACCTATGTCATAATATGAGACAAAAGTTCGGAATCCACTTATGTAACGGAGTCGACTCCCTGAAAGATTAAGCAGCGGTGTAGCATCAGATCCCAAAGATAGTAAGTCTTTTCTTTCTTATGAGGGAAGATCTTTTTCCAAAATTCTATAGCAATTGATATATGAAATCGAGATAGTTACCTTTCAAAAAATGCGAATGAAAATAAGAAAATTTAGAATAATATGTAGAACGCCTATGCCTTATTCTGCTGAAGGTGGGAGAAAAGATAAAACGGATTATTAAGCAAATCAAAATGCAAGTTTGAAACTCATGTAATTAACTTTTTTTGATTAACTCGAGAAAAAGGGACATCAAAAGAATTGACTGCTGAGCCGTATGAGGTAGGAAACCCTCAAGTACGGTTCTAAGGGAAGGAATTGACTGGCCTATTCCGACCGAGGAGAACAGGCCATTCGGCAGGGAGATTCTGAAATTGCGGAGGCTTGGTTCGATCAAGCTGCGGAGTATTGGAAACAAGCTATAGCACTTACTCCTGGAAATTATATTGAAGC